AAAATAATACCTAAACTATAAACTATAAACTAGAGTAAAAAGGCTAATCAGTTATTTATTCCACGGACCCGAGGATACCAATATTAGCACTGATGGTACGAAAATGTAATTCGCTATTCAAACAACTATTCAAAGTTCCTAGAGCTCTTTGTAAGGCTTGTTGCAAAACTTGTTGTCGGACCTGATTAATTGCTCTTTGTTTTTCAAAAAAAAGAGTTTCATTTTTGTAATTTTCTAATCGTTCCAAACTATTGCAAGTAGCATTAATCAAATTTACTTTTTCTCGTTCTATCTCAGAATATCCATTCGTTCGATACTCATCTGCTTCGATTTCCACTTTCCGTAATCGAACCCGAGCTCTTTCGAGCTGTTCAATGGCTCCTCTACGTAATTCTTCTGAATTTCGAATAGTACTCAAGATCCTCTGTTTTCGCTTATCTAATAAATCATTTAATGAAAGTAGATTATTTTTCCATTCATTTCACAGCTATCATATCTCTTCCCGAACCAAACATGAATCTTTCGATTCATTTGGCTCTCACGCTCAATTGTTTCTTTTATCTTTTCTTTGATTGATGGGCATTCCCATATCTTTGAATGGAATGAGCCTATCCTCTCTTTTCTGTTCGTATTCAAAGATATCGAAACTGATTTCAGAATCTTAGGAGGACTCTTCAGACCAGACAAAAAATAAAAAATTGTCAGCAAAGTTGTTTCTTTATTTGTTCTTTATTTACAATTTACAACTTATTTCCAAAAAGAAAAAAAAAAAGATTTTAAAGAAAAAAGGATTCTATTCTTTCTTCTTTATATGCTATGATAAATTAGATCAAAATTCTAATAGAATAGAAATAGAATTGAATAGAATTCTGAACTTCATTACTTCATTCTCATTATTATGAGAATGAGATTTCGATTTTTTTCATCCAAAAAATTCTCTTTTTTATACAAATACATTTTATACAAATACAATACATAGGTCGTCAATTCGGCAGTGGATAAAAAAGGGGGGAAGATACCCATCTTTACAGTTAATGGTTTAAATAATTTTATCCATATGAGTGTTCTACATCGGATAAATTCCCAATTATTCCTTTTTTCTTTTTATCATTTTTAAACCATTTCGGTACTAACGTAGCGGTAGAAAGAGTACCATGCTATGCTGTGCCTGGACTTCAAACAATTTATCTTTAACCATGTAAAAGACCTCAACATTATTGGTTGATAGAGAATCAAAGTTCATTTACCAATTAGTCACGAAATGCTATGGTTCTTACATATGATTTCTGAATGAAATCCAATTCCGAAGTAATTCGTCGAGATTGTGCACCCTTTGTTTCTATTTCTGCTATAAATAATAATACATAAATATAAAGAAAGTGCAGCCGGTGAAATCCAACCTATTCTTGAAATACACAACTCGCACACACTCCCTTTCCAAAAAAAATCAATACACCCAGCACTACGCTTAGATTTATTGGATTTGTTGCTAAAATATCGGTATTAAACTCGAAACTCCCAGCGGATGGCCAGTGCCCCGCGGAAACAAAAGAATCGGTTAGATTTTTCATATGCTTTCCCCTTATAGATAGGACTAACAAAGAACAGAGTTCTTTTTGTATCGCTCCGCTTATTATTCTTAATGGAATTTGAGAATTCTCAAATTTCTTAGTTATGGTTATGTTTTTCTTCTTCTTTTTTTTTTTTTTACATTTTTATTCTACGATGAAATGAAACATTAAACAAAAGGATTTGCAAATAAAAGAGCTAATGCCACGACCAGTCCATAAATTGTTAAAGCTTCCATAAAAGCCAGACTAAGCAATAAAGTACCTCGTATTTTACCTTCTGCTTCTGGTTGTCTCGCAATACCTTCTACAGCTTGGCCCGCAGCAGTACCTTGACCAACCCCAGGTCCGATAGAAGCAAGCCCTACAGCCAATCCAGCAGCAATAACGGAAGCAGCAGAAATAAGTGGATTCATGGTAAGTTCCTCGCACCAAAAAGAGAAATGGTTAATGATACAACCAACCAATGAATTAGTACTTAATCTACTTCTTTTTTTACTTCTACTTTTACTATTTACTTTACTACACTTATTTTTTCTTTTTTGATCTTTATCACTAAACGGGTCGAAGTAGCTAAAAACTCCAAATGGAATTCAGAATATTACTGAATTTTCAGAACTACTTCGATATGCCGTTTTTCCTTTCTACCTTATGTAAATAGATATGTATACGGTTTTAGTCATTGCGTTTCCTTGTTTATAAGCTATTCTATTCTTTCTCTTTCATTCAATTCACAATCACAGACAAAATATAAAAAGGACTGATATGGGAATCCATCTAAATGCAATGGGTTAGAAAAAAAGAGATAGGGGTAATTACTATCTAACTAGTAAATAACATATACTTTTATTCTTCCATAACGTAAATCACCTGCACTTTTTATTCTATGAAATCGTATTCTGTAACCATTCTTCGAAACATAGGATTTATACTCATAGGCATTACATATACATATATGTAGTAGGATCCCCAACCCTTCTTTCTCTTCCAAATTCTGCAATATCATCTATCTTTCTTCATATATACATACATGTAGCTATTTGCATTTTCTTCTCCAACCCAGTGGATTATATTGAAACCCCTGCATTGCTTAAATTGGGATAAGCTTCAAAAAAGACTATTTCGAAAGTTAGTCAATGATGACCCTCCATGGATTCACCTATATAAGCCGCAGCCAGAGTTGCAAAAATAAGAGCTTGAATACCACTTGTAAATAATCCAAGAAACATGACAGGTATAGGAACTACTGAAGGCACTAAAGAAACAAGAACAACAACCACTAATTCATCAGCCAATATATTCCCGAAAAGTCGAAAACTAAGAGATAAAGGTTTTGTGAAATCTTCTAAAATATTAATTGGTAAAAGTATTGGAGTTGGTTGAATGTATTTCCCGAAATATCCCAATCCTTTTTTGCTAAGACCCGCATAGAAATATGCCACTGACGTGGGTAAAGCTAAAGCAACAGTAGTATTTATATCATTCGTGGGCGCAGCTAACTCCCCATGAGGTAACTTTATGATTTTCCAAGGTAAAAGAGCACCTGACCAGTTAGAAACAAAAATAAATAGGAACATCGTTCCAATAAATGGAACCCAAGGACCATACTCCTCTCCAATCTGAGTTTTGCTCAAGTCTTGAATAAATTCAAGGACATATTCGAAGAAATTCTGACCGTCGGTCGGAATGGTTTGTGGATTCCGAACAGCTATGATGACTGAACCTAATAAGATAGCAATTACAACCCAAGAAGTGATAAGTACTTGGGCATGAATTTGTAAACCTCCTATTTGCCAATATAAATGTTGGCCTACTTCTACACCTGATATATCGTATAACCCTTTAAGTGTTTTAATGGAACATGGTATAACATTCATATTGTCCTCTAACAGAAATCGAACTTCAAAAAAGTAATTATTTTGATTCAACCATCTCTTTCTCAATTCATCTATGTTCATTCATGAATTGAAGTTATGAATCGTATATTTCGGATACCGAGAAATCACATAAAAAAAATACCAATCATTTGATCTTTTAAATATTATTCAATATTCAAAACATAGTTCAAACTCCAAAAGATGCAAACCAAAATAGTAACAATCAAAGAGAGTTCACCAAAAACAAACTAATCTTCTTCTTCTTAATGATAAGATTAATGATAAGATAATCAACCATTTTTTATATAACTAGAACGGCCCTCACAAATTGCAGATACTAATTTGGTAAGAATCAATCGAATCGAAGCTATAGCATCATCGTTGGCCGGAATAGAAATATCTGCAAGATCTGGGTCACAATTTGTATCGATTAAACAAATCGTCGGAATACCCAAAATGACACATTCTCGAAGAACCGTATATTCTTCTTGCTGATCAACGATAATTACAATATCGGGCAATCCCGTCATATATTTGATCCCACCCAGATATGTTTGCAAGGTAGATAACTTTCTCTTCAACATTGCTGCATCTCCTTTGGGGAGACGATTGAGTTTCCCCATCTTTTGTTCTGCTCTTAAGTCCCGGAACTTCTGAAGTCTTGTTTCTGTAGTAGACCAATTTGTTAACATACCACCAAGCCATTTTTTATTAACATAATGACATCGAGCCCTTATTGCTGCTGATGCTACTAAATCCGCTGCTTTCTTTTTGGTGCCAACGATTAAGAATTTCTTTCCCCTGCTTGCTGCATCAAAAACTAAATCGCAGGCTTCTGATAAAAAACGAGCAGTTATAGTAAGATTTGTAATATGAATACCTTTACGCTTTGCAGAGATGTAAGGAGCCATTCTAGGATTCCATTTATTAGTACCATGACCAAAATGAACTCCTGCTTCCATCATTTCTTCCAAATTGATGTTCCAATATTGTCTTCCCATTTTACCACACTTTCTCTTTTTCTTTTCTTTTTTTCAAAGAGATTCAGTACCCTGTGAAATAAATAATTGTTCCGACGGAACCTTCTACCAGGATTGACCATTGATTTACGACCCAAACCATGAATTTCATTCTTTATTATTTTTTCTTTCATTTATTACGAAATCCATAATCGGACCATAGAGTTAAAGTAAAAAGAATGAACCTCTTGTTAGGAATTAGTAAATTCCATTACGTAAATGATTGGTCTGATGTCTCATGGAAAGTGTTTGGGGCACAAGAACAAAATAATTCTCTATGGTGTAACAAAATATCTCTCATTTCCAACTCGAATAGATTCTTCCTTTTTATTTTCAAATGAATGTTTTTGTCTTGCTTTGAACGATGTACTAATTTTTTGAATCCGGTACCCACCGGTATAATCCCCCCCAGAACAACGTTCTCTTTCAGGCCTTTCAACCAATCAATACGACCTCGTAGAGCAGCTTTTGCTAAAACTCGAGCAGTTTCTTGAAAACTCGCTTCGGATATGAAACTTTGAGTATTCAGAGATGATTTCGTTATTCCCAATAAGATTGCCCGATAACAGATCGCTTCGTCCAAAACGCGCCCTGCTCGCTCTGCTCGCAACAATCCAATAAATTCCCCAGGTAAAAAAACATTAGACATTCCATCTTCTGAAACCAAAACTCTTGATGTTACTTGACGTACAATAATCTCTATATGTCTATTATGGATCTGTACCCCCTGGGATCGATAAACCTTTTGGATCTTATTAACCAAAGAGATACGACTTTGGGCTATGGTTAGTTCAGCTCCAATCAAGAATCCCCAGGGGATCCCAAGAATCCTTCGGATACGTTCGTCCCAACCTTCAACTCTTCTTTCGAGGTTCATCGATATTGAATCAATTGAACGAACTTCTAAGATTTGTTCCACTTTTGGAAGACCTTGCGTTATGTCACCAGATCTCGATTTTTCATATATAAATGTAATTAATGTATCTCCTTCATAAAAGGTTTCCCCATAATGGCCATGAACAGTTGCTCCTGGAGTGACCAAATAGGGCTTAGCTGATCTTATAACTAAAGAGTCAACATGAACAATTAAAATTTGACCAGATCTTTTTATGCGTGATCCGTATTTAAATAGACATACATTTTCACAAAGGAATTGTCCAAGGCTAATTCTTGTCCATGCCTCTTCACAAGAATCGTGATGGAGAAAATACCAATTCAAATGGAATGAATTCCAAATGATGTTACTGCATGGATCGGGATTATAAATCCTACTATTTTCATCTAGGAAACAGTATTGAAATGGAAGTACTTGAAGCACTTGGAAAGTCTGTTGAAAATTTTCAAGTAAAAAATCTTTCTTTAAAAAGACTTGATTATAAGTTCTTAAATAGTAAGATGAACGAAAATTTACTATTTTAGGCACAATAGTACCTAAAGGACCCAACAAATCCCTAATTGGAGTCATGGGATCCGATTCTTTTGTCGCATTATTATATCTCGAAGTATTGAAGGGGCCAATTCGAGAACAATTGGATGATGACAAAATTAGGAAAGATTGGCATTCCTTATTTCGATTCAACAACGTACCAAGAGTTCCCTGATGTTGGGGAAATGATTGAATCTTCACCTTGGAATCAAAAGGATTGATATGGGTACGATCTAATCCATTATTGGAAAGAAATCCTGAACCTGCCATATCATACCTTTTTACGGTATACGAAATAGTGGACTTTACTAACTCAATTCGGATGAAATCACGAAGCAGATCATTTGCCCTTATTTCAACAAAAGAAGCATGAACCTCTTCTTCTATAGAACTCTTTTTTTCTTGGTCCCAAGTCAATACTAAGCAAGCCCGAACTAATTGAATACTTGTGTGAGAAATTCCTCGAATTGACTTGCCATTTCCATAAAGTATATAATTGACAATTCGAAGTTGGACATTATCCTTTTCCTGCAAGAGATCCTGAGAGAAAAGTGTTGCTAAATTTATCCCATCAGCTATTTCATATGTGACTACGGGCCGAACCAAAACAAAATACTTCTTTTTGGTAGGTGTAATCCGTTGGACATAGATCCAATTTTTCAATTTTTTTGATCCTTTAGAATCTTTTTTTTCCATTCCTGGTGGTATCAAAATGCCACTGTGCCTAGATATTTTATCCACCTCTCCAGAAAAATGAATATCTCCAGAAAAGATTTTCAGTTCCATACTCTTTTTTTTTCTCTCCACTCGGACTAATCCACCTACTCGACTTCTTATATTTATATTTAAAGCAAGTCGTGTATCTACTCCAACGATACTATTGTTCCGGACCATTATGGGCGAAGATCCGGGTAAGATATGCACTTCCTCGGGAATGAAAAAAAATCGATCTACTTTCATTTGCATTTGGTATTTCGGACTCAATTCTTTTGCTCCTCGATACTCAATCAAATCCTCTTTTTTTACGATTGAATCTACTTCGACAATCCCATATTTAGTAATTCCCGAACTGCTTCTTCTGTATCGCGGATCATCAAAATAAGCAAGAATACTATTTCTACGTAAAATACCATTTCTAGGTATTTTAATCGAAATACCAAAACAGGGTATTAGTTTCTTTTCTTGTTCTTTATCATATTGTAAGGGAATCACAAATCTATTTCTTCGCTTTTTCGCCAAGGAATTCTCTTGACGAATAGAAGTAGAAGGCTCTATGAGATTCCAATGACCCTTGGATATGATTCGATAAGGTTTTGAATAGTCAAGAATTTCCCTATCTTTTTTACCAAAAGCTTTATGTCTTACTTGATCATTAGTCAGTGAGAGATCAAAGATATATCTTTCTTCGAGAGAAAAAGAATTAGCATTCATTTGATCTTGATCCTTGTGGAGTGCAAAAGACACTATATTGGATCTGCATAGACCTCCTGCTAATATCCATAAATGACTTGTTTTTGGTAATAGATGAACATTACTATATGGATATTCGGGCGCATGATAGCCATCAGTACTCCAGTGCATTTCTCCTTCTGACTCAGAATAAATATGTT